AATTATTGGTGCCTCCAAATTTGGATATAATCAACATGTTTTTCTTTTTTTTTTTTTTACGTATTTGTTTATGAATATTAATTTTGAAAGGTATATACGTGAGACAAAATCTACTAAATGAATCTTAATCTATTTCTTTTAAATACCCTACTATAACCATATCGTGCTCTCATTTTATAATACCTCGGGAGCTAATGAAACTATTTTAGTAAAATTGAACTGTCTCAATTCTCGGGCAATCGCACCAAAAACTCGCGTTCCTTTTGGATTTCCTTCTTGATCAATCACAACTGCAGCATTGTCATCATATCGTATTATCATACCGTTGTCACGTTTAAGTTCTTTACAAGTACGGACAATTACAGCTCTGACCACTTCTGATCTTTCTATAGGCATGTTTGGAACTGCGTCTTTGATCACAGCAACAATAACGTCACCAATATGAGCATATCGACGATTGCTAGCTCCTATGATTCGAATACACATCAATTCTCGAGCCCCGCTGTTATCTGCTACATTCAAATGGGTCTGAGGTTGAATCATATCATTTTTTTTATCTGTTTTTTACAATAAATACAAAGGTCGAAGAAAAAAAGAAATATTGTTTGTCCAAAAAAAGAAACCCGCACCCGCTATTTTTTTTTTTACTCAAGGCCTATTTCTTTTTTATCCCGAAATGATGAATTGAGCTCGTATAGGCATTTTGGACGCTGCTATTGAAATAGCCCTTCTGGCTATATTTTCTGTTACTCCACCCATTTCATAAAGTATTCGACCTGGTTTAACAACAGCTACCCAATATTCGGGAGAGCCTTTACCTGAACCCATACGTGTTTCTGCGGGTCTTACTGTAACTGGTTTATCTGGAAATATACGGACCCATATTTTTCCACCGCGACGTGCATTTCGTGTCATTGCTCGTCGACCTGCTTCTATTTGTCTAGATGTGATCCAAGCGGGTTCAAGTGCCTGAAGAGCGTATTTACCAAAACAAATATCATTACCTCGATAAGATATTCCCTTCATTCTTCCTCTATGTTGTTTACGGAATCTGGTTCTTTTGGGGTTATAGTTGATGGTTTGTTTTGAATTCCATCTCTACTACAGAACTGGACGTGAGAGTTTCTTCTCATCCAGCTCCTCGCGAATAAAATGAATTCAAATTAAACATTTTGAATTCAATTCAGATAGAATATAATTTGAATCAAGATATACATGTATTTAATAAGTAATATAATGAATCATGGATTTCATTTAATCTAGATAAAATCTATTATGAATTTGTATATCTTGTTTGTATAGATAACTAAATATATTAAATAACATAACTATTTTTTTTCTTATATTTATCTATTTTAGTCTTATATTTTTCTATTTTAGAATGTTAAAACGAATCTTTCTTTTGTTTTACTCTTTATCGTATTGGATTGACCCAAATTTAGCAATCCAAGAAAATAAAGTGTTCGCGGGCGAATATTTACTCTTTCAATTTCTATTTCAGTTCTATCATTAGTTTATAACTTTTCCGAATAGATGAATTGGTCTCTGGTCGGTTCCGCCATCCCGATCCATGAATCATTCGAATTCATTTTCACTAGAATCTTTTGAATTCACAGGTTCCATCGTTCCCATCGCTTCTTACTTAATGGTTAGGTCTGAATTCTACAATGGAGCTATTAGTTCTTGAGTCAATATTCTTAGCCTTTATTGGCTCGAAGCTCTTTATTTTTTGTTCGATGAGCAGATCCATTTAATGTTAATGATGAATCCGTATTGATGCTTTATTACACAGCTTTTTTCTGAGATGACTCATAGACCTTACATATTGGAATTCTATATCATCAATATTCTTTTTCTTTCTTTCTCTCATCCTTCCATTTATCCATACCCTTTCTTTTTTATTTCGATTGACAACTTAGAAGCATATTTTTATTAATAAATAATAAAAAAAGATTTCAGTTGCTACAACAATATGAACAATATATCATATCTTGACTGATTCTTTGGATCCAGATAATACGAAGTGATGAGTTGGTTATTACTATTTGTTTATACCGTGGGGCTGGTTTTTATACTAACCCTCAAAAAACCAACGAGTCACACACTAAGCATAGCAATTTTATCAAAAGATTAATTGAATTTTTATTCAACCCTATAGAATTATAATTGTTCATTTTTTTTATTGAACACAAAAGAAAAAGAAGAAACGAATTTCTCATTTTTTGTTCCATCGCCGGATAGAATGCAAAGGGAATAAGGGTTTATTATTCCCCGTCTATAAATATCCAAATTTTGATGCCTAATACCCCATAGATCGTTCGAACTGTATAGGAACAATAATCAATTTTAGCTCGAATGGTTTGTAGTGGAACCCTACCCTCTCTGATCCATTCAACACGCGCAATTTCTTTTCCGTCGATACGTCCTGCAATTTGCACTTGAATTCCTTTTGTATCTGCTTGTTCAGTTAATTCTATAGCCTTTTTCATTGCTTTGCGAA